AACAAGGATCTACTAAATTATGAGTTCGATACATCCTCTTTAGCAGAAAGACGGCTATTCCTTGCTCATTATCAGACAATCACTTATGCACAAACCCCGTCTGGGGCTAATCGTGTTCATGTCCCATCTGATCTACAACCCTTTTCGCTCCGCTTAGCTGTAACCCCCTCTCGGGGTATTTTAGTGATAGGTTCTATAGGAATTGGACGATCCTATTTGGTCAAATACCTAACGAAAAACTCCTATCTTCCTTTCATTACGATATTTCTGGACAAGTTCCGGGATACAGTTGTTGAGTGTGATGCTCCTTATGATCCTTATGATGATGACAGTGATGACAGTGATGATGAGATCGAGATTTTTATTGATGTTCGTAACCCTATTGAGGCTATTAATCAAGATATTCATGTTTTTGACGATATGGATATTGATTTTGATCCTAGTTTCTATAGTTTTGAGGAGAGAGATGCTCATGACGATAAGATTAATATGGAGCTGGAACAGCTAACTAGGATGGATGAGCTAACTGAGGAGATCGACACGATGTGGCGCGTAGCCCAATTTTATACCAGCCTTCAAATCGAATTAACAAAAGCAATCTCTCCTTGCATAATATGGATTCCAAACATTCATGAGCTGTATTTGAGGGATTCGGGTTCCTTCTCCCTCGAGCTATTAGTGCACCTTTTCTCCTGGGAATCTTCCACTGGAAATAGTCTTGTTATTGCTTCGACCCATTTTCCCCAATTCGTGGATCCCTCTCTAATAGCTCCGCATAGATTAGATACGTGCATTAAGGTACGAAGGCCTCTTATTCCACAACAACGAAAGCACTTTTTCACTCTTTCATATACTAGGGGATTTCGCTTGGACAAAAAAGCGTTCCAGGCTAATGGATTCGCGGCCATAACCATGGGTTCCAATGCACAAGATCTTATAGCACTTACCAATGAGGCCCTATCGATTAGTATTTCACATGGGGAATCAATTATAGACGAAAATACAATTCGATTCGCTCGTCATAGACAAACTTGGGATTTGCGAGCCCATGTAATACCGGTTCAGAATTCTCGGCTCCTTTTCTATCAGATAGGAAGGGCTGTCGCACAAAATTTACTTCTAAATAATTGCCCCATAGATCCGATATCTATCTATTTGCAGAAGACATTCTGTAACGAAGGGGATTTTTATTTGTACAGCTCGTACGTCGAACTTGGAATGAGCACGAAGAAATTAACGATACTTCTTTATCTTTTGAATTGTTCTGCCGGATCGGTCGCTCAAGATCTTTGGTCTCCACCCGAACGAGAGGAAAACAATAGGATCGCTTATGGTAGACTCGTTGAGAATGATTTTGATCTAGTTCATGGCCTATTAGAAATAGAAGGCATTCTAGAGGGATTCTCACGGACAGATCTAGAGGGATGCTCACGGACAGAAAAAGATTGCAGTCAGTTTGATAAGGATCGAGTGCCATTGCTTCTTCGGCCCGAACCAAGGAATCCCTCAGATATGATACAAAATGGATTTCAATCTATGATTGATCAGAAATTTATCTATGAATCGGAGGAGGTGTTTGTAGCGGGGGAAAAAGTCAACCCGCAGAAGGTGTTCTCCAATTTCATAGTTTGGGCTCCTAGAATATGGTCCCCTTGGGGCTTTCTATTTGATTGGGTCGAAAGGATCAATGACAATGAATTGGGAGTTCCCTATTGGTCCAGTTCATTTTGGGCCAAGCAGATCCAGTTCGTTCTTGCGGACTATGAAGAGGATGAGCTTGAAGAGAATGATCAAGAGAATGATTCGTATTATGATGAAGATGAAGTTGAACCGAATCCGAATCCTCTTGAAGCGGATGAGCAAAAGAAGGATAGGGGTGTGTATTATAAGCTTGACGATCAAGATAACGATGGGTTTGAACCTCAATTTGACAGGTTTAATTATGAAGTCGGTGATAATTTTTACGATGCGTTCTTGCAGAGTATATACCTGACACGAGCTAAAATTCGAATTTCCAAAGAACAAGTCCTTTTTCGAATAAGCCAATTCATTTGGAACCCTGGAAATCCATTCTTTGTCCTATCCGAAGATCCGGCCCTTGCCTCTATGTTTTCACATCGAGAATTCTTTGGAGATGCAGATGAAGAGATATTAAAGTGGTTTATTACTTCCGAAATCAAATCTCTGAGAAAAAGCTGGATTTTCGAGGAGACGCAAGAAAAGCGCTTCGAAGGGTTGAATCATCGCCGGAGATGGCTTAGAAGAACAAATAGTTCGAATGGATCTTTCCGTTCTAATACTCTATCCGAGAGTTATGAGTATTTATCAAATCTGTTCCTATCCAACAGAACACTATTGGATCAAATGCAAAAGACATTGGTGAGAAAAAGATGGCTTTTCCCGGATGACATGCAAAATTTTTTCATGGAACAATATGCTACTGCTGAAACACGGAAGAATTGAAATCTTAGATCAATACACTATGTATGGATGGTATGAA